GAAATTTAGAAAGAAGGGGGATATAATAAAATTCTTGATTAGATCTTCTCATAGGAACGATTTATTGAATTTGATTGCTGGATCCACAAAAAAAAAGAGAATGGTCTTATTCAAAACGCCTCGTTATTTTTAACCAATTATGTGCTTCGATATAATTCCCTGGAGTAAGCGCTATAGCTTGTTTCCAATACTCAGCAGCTTGATCGAACCAAGCCTCCGCAATTTCCGAATCGCCTTGTATAATGGCCTGTTCTCCCCGGTCGGAATAGGTTAGTAAATTCCCTCCCTTAGAACCGTACTTGAGAGTTTCCTACCTCATACGGCTCAGCAATCGATTCTTTTTGCGTCCCATCTTCTCTTAATCTATCCTATGCTAACTATTCTATTCTATTTTTTCTTGGGTTAACCAGAAGATGTTTATTGCATAAGTTTCCAAATCTAAATTGGATCAATGATTAGTTTTCTCTTTTCTCCCACCTTCAGAAGAATGAAGCATAGATATCCCCCGATATCGTTATAATTTTCTGAAAGGTAACTATCTCGGTTTCGTATTTCATATATGGTATATGAGATTTCTATTTATATAGAATCTTTGAAAAAGACTTTCCTCCGTTAAGAAAAAAGAACTTACTATCTTTGGGATCTGATGCTACACCGCTGCTCAATACTTTAGTAGATCGACTCTATTACATAAGTTGATTTCTCACTTTTCATATCATGACATAAGTAAGCAGTTCTGAACTGTATTTACCAAATAATAGCTTACTAATGGATCTTTACGGTGCTTTCTCTATCAATTCGACTCTTTATCCATAGAGTATAGTATATAGGCCATACCTATTTCTTCCGATTTTTTTGGTTCTCGCGAAGTCTTTTTCCTTGCTACAGCTGATAAAAATCGTTACTTTGGACGATTCATATGTAGAAAGCCTATCTTTTTTCTAGTATTTACTAGACGATTAAATCTTTTTTTCTTTCTATAGTGAAGATAGTCGCACGTAATGACAGATCACGGCCATATTATTAAAAGCTTGTGGTAAAAATGGATTTCGTTCTAGTGCCCGGAAATAATATTCCAAAGCTTTTGTATGCTCTCCGTTGCTTGTGTGTATAAGACCTATGTTATAGAGTATATAACTTCGATCATAGGGATCAATTTCTGGTCGCGTAGCTTCATAATAATTATGTAAAGCTTCTGCATAATTTCCTTCGGATTGAGCCGACATCCGTTACGGTCGTTCATTCTAGTAAAAGAATCTCCGTTCCAGAACCGTACGTGAGATTTTCATCTCATACGGCTCCTCCCTTCTGTGCATAGTACTAAGAGGAATAATTCATGTAATCAAAATTTCACTATTCTCATTATGAACTGACAGGAGCTGGTATTTTTACAAGAAATTTCTAGCCAGCCTTCCCACAAGAGGTTTTTTATTAACACCAATCATATTAGTGCTAGATAAAAATGGTAACTCCAAAGATTCCTTTGTACTCAACGCTTACGATTTCCAGGAATTAGTCACTTCAACGGCCTTTGATGGTTATACGGGTACCAAAAGTACGAATGAGATGGATCTTTGTTTTCCTAACCATTCTTTTTAGTCCCGATACCAATAAGGAAAAGGGTTATTTATAACAAAGTTTTTGTGTTGTTGATTCCTAGGTGTAGTGCTTTTTCCCCGATGCCACCTATTGGTACTAAATGAAGTAATATTGACCTCCAATACAGAACCTATAGATGTAACCTTTCGCTCAATACTAAAATCGATAATTGAAGCATCTAAGGCTGCATCAATCGAGGATACACGACAGAAGGAATTGATCTATCTCTAAACTTCACCTTCACCAAGCGTAGGTTTCTTTTACTAATCTTTTTTTCTATTCCTAAACTACGTTCTTTTTCTCGTAAAACTGAGGGGTAAAAAAAAACAAGAAAAAATCAAATCGCACCATCTCTGTAATAGGTAAATGCCTTTTTTTCTCCGGAAGTTGTCGGAATTATTCGTAATAAGATATTGGCTACAATCGAAGAGGTCTTATCAATAAAATTTCCATTTATTCGAGATCTAGGCATAATTAGCAATTCATTCTATAATTCTTCTCATCCCCCTTCGGGGAAAACGATCCCACAAAAAAAGGAATTGTACAGTACAAAATAACATAAAAACAGACTAATTGGAAAAAAGGCGGTGTCCCCCTTTTGGACAAAGATGAAATGAAATATTTGAATCAGATTAGATTTCATTCCAGTTTCGTAGTATACCAATGACTATTACTATTTCATCTAAGTTGAATAACCAAGTTTCCTATGGATTTTGATAACTCGAGAAGTTTTGATTTGGTTATGATCCAAAAAAGAATGGAATAATCATTCCATGATAAAATCAAATTCAAATAAACATCCTTTTTGTTTGCATAACGTGTATGTGACACACCATACAATTGAAATAGAAAGATTCATCGGATGATTCATGAATTCCATGGGTTAGCTGATGAAAGAAGTTGTTGTTGATAAATATGAGATTGGAAAAGAAATTTCTTATTATAGAACCATCGGGCGGTTCTACATGTACTACAATTAAGATGAAGGACTCGCTATTCATTCGGGTTTTGGTCAAGAATAACATTCTGTAGGAGAGATGGCCGAGTGGTTCAAGGCGTAGCATTGGAACTGCTATGTAGACTTTTGTTTACCGAGGGTTCGAATCCCTCTCTCTCCGTTTCTTTTCATTCATCAACGTTACCGACTACAATGTATCAAATCAAATAAAAATTGATATCATTATTCTAATGGTAAGACCCTTATTTACATTTACTTATTTAATAGAGATTCTCTAGCCCTAATCCATCCCTGTGATAGGTAAAATACAAATAGAAATATCGTATTGATATTGAAAATAAGAAAAAAAGAAAAAGAATCCTATTGCCGATCCTTTTTTGATACGTGAATGAGACAGGGCACAGGGTACTCTATTTACTTCAGCGAAAGGAGTCAAAATTGGTATGAACCTTGCTTTTTTATTTTCGTTAGAATCAAGTCTGACGGGAATAATATTCTACGACCAACAACTCATTTATTTTCAGACCGATCCATTTACTATCTATTATTTGATTTACAAATCCTTTATATTGTAAGGAGTCAATAGTCAAATGGTTTGGCAATTCCCCGTGGGGGGATGAAACAAGATAATTTTGAATCAGAGCTTTCGATCTTTCTTTATCCTTCGTAGTAATAATATCTCGGGGTTTGCAACGATAACTTGGTATATCCACTATACGACCATTAACTAAAATGTGTCTATGGTTAACTAATTGTCTGGCTCCAGGAATGGTCGAAGCCATACCTAATCGAAAAAGGATGTTATCCAAACGCATCTCGAGTAGTTGTAGTAAAACCTGGCCTGTTGACCCTTTGGCTTTTCCAGCAATATGCACATATTTAAGTAATTGTCGCTCTGTCAGACCATAATGAAAACGCAATTTCTGTTTCTCTTCTAAACGAATACGATATTGTGATCTTTTTCCAGAGCGCAATTGGGTTTGAAGATCACTTCTGGATCTGGGTCTTTTACTAGTTAGTCCCGGTAAAGCCCCCAGCCGGCGTATTTTTTTGAAACGAGGTCCTCGGTAACGAGACATATAAAGGCTCCTTTTTGATTCACTTTTCTTTGACAAAAAGATATAAATTCAGACTGAACTAAAGGATTAGCAAAGCAAAACTAAATTTACTAAAGTCCTACAAAACAGAATCAAAGAAATCTTATCAATATTCGGATTTTTTGTATATATAGGAAATTCAAGCGAAGGTTACGTTTTCCAATTTCTTCTGTAGAGATATAATTGTTCTAGTCAACTTTTTTATTCATAGCTATAGCTGCAAGTTACCATGACATAATAGATTGGTGACCCGACATTTAGAGAAAGCGAGAGTAGAGATTTTCAATCATGGAAAGAAAAAAATCGATAAAGAAAAAGAGCCGGCTATCGGAATCGAACCGATGACCATCGCATTACAAATGCGATGCTCTAACCTCTGAGCTAAGCGGGCGGATATAAGAGCAATAGTGTATAGGAATACAGGAAACTATCGGATCTTAGTTATTACCTAGTGATTCTTCTTATTATTTCATTTATTGATTATTTCAATTTCTTCTATTTCTTAGTTATTAGTTATATATCTTCTATATCTATTTAATCTATTTATAAAATAGAAAAGAAAACTATTTAGATCTAGATAAATTAGATATCTAAATAGAAATTCAATTCCATATTCATATAATATATATATATGAATATATGAAATATATGAAAATAAAATATCAATATATCAATCAAATTAGAATTCGAAATGAAAAAAAAAGAATGAATATCGATCGTTACACTATACCAAACCTTACTGTAAAAATGAAGGAGGAGTAAAGGCATATATATATATGTGGGATATATCTATCCGTATTGAATTGCGGATACATCAATGATAGAATCATTTCGTATTGAAACAAATAGGGTTCATCCAATAGATATGAAATGATAGAATAGAGGGTGGGCAAAAAAATAAAATAGCAGCATACACTTTTTCGATATAGAAATCATTACCTAATGAATTCTATAGTGCCAAGATAAATGAAAGAGGTGGATGGAATTACAACTGGATTCTTGTCTCAAAGGAAAGGGGGATATGGCGAAATTGGTAGACGCTACGGACTTGATTGGATTGAGCCTTGGTATGGAAACCTGCTAAGTGGTAACTTCCAAATTCAGAGAAACCCTGGAACTAAAAATGGGCAATCCTGAGCCAAATCTTTTTTTTGAGAGAAAAAATGATGGAAAATGAGAATAAAAAGGGATAGGTGCAGAGACTCAATGGAAGCTGTTCTAACGAATGAAATTGACTACGTTACGTTAGTAGCTAAAAACCTTCTATCGAAATGACAGAAAGGATAACCTTATATGCGCCTAATACGTACGTATACATACTGACATAGCAAACGATTAATCACAACCCAAATCTGATATTGAATTCTATTCTGTATCTCTATATATGAAAAATATGAAATATGAAAATAGAAATCTTATATATAGAATATATATTCTATTATCTTAAGAATAAGAATTAGATTAAGAATCTATATATTTCTTCATTCTATTATTCTAATTATTCTAGAATCTAATAATAGAATACTATTTCTATATTCTTTATTTCTTTCTTATTTATATTACTCTTAATATTACTCTTAATATGAGTAATAGTATGAGATAAGGACCTATAGAAACCCTCTATTAATTAGAATCATAGAGATCAAAAAATCTATGAAAAATTGAAGAGTTATTGTGAATCAATTCCAATTGAAGTTGAAAAAAGAATCGAATTCGAATATTCAGTGATAAAATGATTCATTCCAGAGTTTGATAGATCTTTTGAAGATTAATCGGACGAGAATAAAGAGAGAGTCCCATTTTACATGTCAATACCGACAACAATGAAATTTATAGTAATAGGAAAATCCGTCGAATTTTTAAATCGTGAGGGTTCAAGTCCCTCTATCCCCAATAAAAAGCCCATTTTACTTCCTCGCTCTTTATTTATCCTCATCCTCTTTGTTTTTTTTTTTCATCAGTGGCTCAGTTTAAACAAAATGAAATATCTTTCTCATTTCATTCACTCTGTTCTTTCACAAATGGATCCGAATAGAAATACTCGTATCTTCTTCCAATCCAATCTCATTTGTTTTGTATAGTACGATATGAACATATATGTTCAAGGAATCTCCGTTATTGAATCATTCATAGTCCATATATTTTTCCTTACATTTCCAAAAAAAGTCTTCTTTTGGAAGATCTAAGAAATTCAGGGGCTAGGTCCAATTTGTTAAGATTTTATTTTTTAGTTTTTTTTCATTGACATAGATATAAGTACTCTGCTAGGATGATGCACGGGAAATGGTCGGGATAGCTCAGTTGGTAGAGCAGAGGACTGAAAATCCTCGTGTCACCAGTTCAAATCTGGTTCCTGACACGTGAATAATGTATCGGATAGATATTCATACCTCATACAAATGAAATTAATTCATTGAGACGGATCGGGATAGATATTCTTTACTTTCTTTTTCATTTGTATTTTTTTCCTCTCTGTTCATACTTTTCGTATTCCAAAAGTATGTGAAATTTTCGTATATATCTCAAATCTAATAGCTAAAAAAAATTAGCTAAAAGGATTCAATCAAAGAGTGGAAGGATAGGAATAGAAAGGATGTATTTCAGACACAGTACAAAGAAACTCCGATTCTTATCATTTTGCATTTCTTCATTTCGTCTCTTCTGTACTTTTCTTTCAAATTTCATATTTTTTTTGTCACTCTTGCTCAAGTTACTTTCTGGGGTCCCCACTAAGTGATGCGCGCGGTACAAAGTTCATGGTACAGAATTCTTTTGAGTCATCCTATTTTTCTGCTCATACGAAATGTATATTATATGATATCTTCCCAATTGGGGAATAGCAATGAGAGCCTCTTTTTCTTTTTTTATTTTAGCCCCTCCCTCCACAATACGAATGAAAGTCCAGTTACTCTGTTTCATCTAAAAGGGGAATGCCAAGATGCTCATTGATTGAAATTGAAATGAAATCTGGAATCGTGTCGTATAAGTAAAAAAGTGGTTTTTTATCAATCAATGAGCATCTTGAATTTCATAGAAATTGGGCGTAATATAATCTTTACGTAAGGGCCAGCCTATCCAACTTTCAGGCATCAAGATACGTTTAAGGCGAGGATGATTCTCATAAGAAATTCCCAACATATCATAAGATTCCCGTTCCTGAAAATCAGCACTTCTCCAAATCCAGAAAACTGACGGGGTTTGAGGATTACTCCTGGGAGCAAATACTTTTATGCATACCTCTTCTGGTTTATCTATACCATACTGTATTTTCGTAAGGTGATACACACTAGCTAAAAATCCGCCTGGTGCTACATCATAGGCACACTGGGAGCGTAAATAATTGTAACCATATACATATGAAATGACAGCAATGGAATCCCAATCCTCGGTTTTGATTTGTAAAGTCTCTATTCCTCGGCAATCAAAGCCTAAAGATCTATGAATTAGCTCATGCTTAGAAAGTAAAGACTTATCTTACTTCTCTTTTTTCTATTTCATATTGATCTTATATCTTAGAAATAGAACTTAGAAATAGAAAGTGAAAGTAAAGAATCTCTTATCTTATAGTAAATGAAAGAAATTCAATAATTAAGAATTACAAATTGAATTTTCAATTCAATGAAAAAAAAGAAGAAAAAGAAAGAAGAAATCTAGTCTATTATTTATATAATATGAATTTATATGATATGAAAATAGAGTACTAAAAGAAAAGTACTAAAATCGCGTTTTGGAATGAAAAAAATTCCTAAACCCACTCAACTCTTATCTTAGAATTTAGAATAGAAGAATATAGAAGAAGGAACATTGATGTATTTAGGAATAATGAATTATCCCTACATTCTCTTT